CCGCAGCATGGGGAATGTCCGCGTCTCGTCGCAAGGCTCATTTTTTGTTTTGGGTCATAGGGCGGGCGGCTTTATCTGATCAAGGGCCGGGGCACAAGGGTCCTGGTACTATCCAGGTGCGAAGAACCCCGGAGGTGACTGCAATGAGCAGAAATCTCACTCACCGGCCTAAACGACGAGCAAACACTCGAACGTGAGAGCAAGGGATCACCTAACGAATGGACGAGCTCAAAGGAGGGAGGAAAGAGGAAGGCAAGAACCATGCTTTCAGAGAAGTGGCGGTCCGAATCTTATCTGAACTGCGAGAATAACTGACTAAGCCATGCCATAAGGGTCATTCTCCAAACGGGACGGGGCCAAGCCTTTAGGTTGTTTAAGTAGGTTGGGTGACAGATCGGCCATAGGAGTACTCCGGGATATAAACCAGGGCAACCAATGTCGAGCATACGACGATGCCGCCCGTTTTCATTTCGTGGAAGTCCCCGGCAGAGGAAAGGGCTGTAGGTGATGGCGCGTTCTGCTTCTTATCGTCAGAGGGGCGCTGAAATCGTTCCTATTGGGTCGTGCGTGACAGCTGGTATAGATGAATAAAGGCGGGCCGCTTGAACGGGACCTATTATCTTAATAGGCGGCAAAGCTGAATAGGAAAGGGGCCGAGCTGACTGATGAGTGCCTTTTTAGCCTTTAAAAAAAGGGCTCTCATGTGAAGCTAACATGGCTGGCTACATACAAGTATAGCCAAATCAAGATGAGACGTGACGGACGGTCAGAGGCCGCAGCGGGACTATCATAGGAAAGCCCGCCCCCGCTAGCTAACATAGAAAGATATTCCCGGATAGCTAAAGTCTCTATGTGAATCTCTTCCCGACCAGGCCAGGCCGAATCGGGCCACCACTTGGGATGGGAATGGCTCAGCCCATATGCATCATTTGATGAAAGCACTCCAGTCCAGTCGCTTCCTCGAAGTGGCTTGTCAACCACGCTTTCCCTCCCTCAAAACAATGCTCCTCACCAACCTTAACGGCCTTGGGTTGGGGCAAGACAGCAATGAGTAGTTCGCTCCAGGACCCCACCCCCGCGAGAGCAGGATGCCGGCCGAGATGGAGCTGGGAGCCAACCTATACTTTCCTGGGGCTTGCCTTGCCCCAACATCTAAATAAAATGCGGGCGCCGAAAAGGAACCAGCCCAGCCTCTTCAAGAAAGCTTTGCTTGGTAGGCGCTGCCTATTCACTCGGACAATGCTCTAAACACGAAAGTGTGACGCCCCCTTCTCCCATGCTGAGTCACAGGCAGCGCCTCGGAAAGCGCGGACGAGCCACATGCAGGGAAACTTGCACGTGTGGTTCTGGCCGGGGACCCCGGTATACTGTACTAATATGTGTAGGTCCCCGTAATTCGAGTGAGATTGTCATGGCGCAAAAGCAGATATGGTCCGGTATTCCCTTGTTCCCTGTATTGGTTATGTTCTTCATTTCTCGTCTAGCAGAAACTAATCGAGCTCCGTTTGATCTCCCAGAAGCGGAAGCTGAATCAGTTGCAGGCTATAATGTAGAATATGCGCGGGATGCGATCCTTAATAGTCCACTGTTGGCGGAAGCCAATGTCCCGGGGTCCCGGGGACTCATTCTGACTGAAACAAGGGGTGGGTCTTTACCAACTTTAAAATCGAAGATTTTAGGTAAGCCAAAAAACGTGAGCGCCCCTACGCGAGCCTTATTGAAAAGGCCCCTTACTATAGAACAAAGCAAGGGATTGAGCTGCGCGAAAGCCGTTGCTTGTTTGGTCGAGCACTTCGTTCCTGACTCTAACAAGTCAGTGAGAAATCCCTTAGCACAAGCACTAAGTAAGAAACCTACCTTATTGAAAACTCAAGTAAAGCCTTAATATATATGATATGTATTCTATTAATGCGCTCAAGCATGCGAAGAAAGCAACAAGCGAGAAAAGCCCTTTCTATTCTATGTTATTAGTAAAGAGCTTTTCTTGCTTGTTTAGTAAAGTCACGCTTTTAATTTTTATAGGAGTAGGTGCTTGCTGGGGCACTCTTCATTTGAAACTAATGAATGTCGGGTCGGGGGTTTCTGCCTTGTTATCAAAAAGGGAGTTGGGTAAAGCAAACTCCCTCCTTGGACGAGCACGGGGCTTAGTCAAGTAGAACCGGGTTGCGCTGCTTGATGCTCCGATCGAAAACAAATCAGTGGGGCCATGCCGGTACGACTGAATATGCGTTAAAAAGGTCAATCCCTCCCCTACGACACCAAAAAAAACCGGGCCGAACTTCTAACAGCCCGCCCGCTTCCATAGAACAATATCGCGGCAACGTAGACCTAAGTGGTCATATTGGATCTTTGGGAACCATCACAAGTACGGCCGGCCTATATTTAAACGAGAATGCCGTGTCGTCCAGCGGAGCCTAGAAGAAGGTGACTCGCGCAGACAGCTGACTTCTTTTCAATAGAAAGGAATAGCCAAACCAACCCAGCTGGCTGGTCAATCTCAGAGATCTTATCGGCCGGCAAACCGGAGACGGACGACCACGGTCCCGACCTTACCAGCACCGGAGGTGTACTAATCAATGAACCCCCGAAACCTACTTTCTTTTCTGACAAAATCAACCAAGCCTAACCGGTCACGACATGTTGTTGATATTGATTGAGTTTGAGGGACTTTCGCTGACTAAATCCATCCATAAACCTAGACCCCGGTAACCTTCGTAACCAAAGCGTCAAGACAACAGCCAAAGGTCACCTTTGGATTCTATAGTAGGGGGCAAAGAAAAGAAAAGAGGAGCACGTAGGAATGCCGACCACTACATAAGCCACTGGTGGCTGAGAGAAAGCGAGCAGCACCTTGTATAGGTTGGGCGGAGCTTGAAGAAGCGAGCCCCTATCAGAGAAAGCCATTGCGCGCTAGCCTAGCTAGCTAGCGTTTTTCAGCTGGCTGTTATGTTAGTTGTAGCGCGCCTTCCCTCCTTATCTCACTTCGGAAAGATTTCGCAGTATTTTCTTATGATGACCTGGTCGAGAGAGTACGATACATCGGTGTAAAAGATTGAGTGGGATCTGTGAGGTTGGTTATAGTAAGGCCTGGCCGGAAAGTGTTCTTGCCTCTATCATTAGCTCGGGTAGTCGCCGTTTTCTACAACAGATTCACTTTCACTATCTGCTCTGATCTATATTGATTTCAGGGTGTTATAATAGTAGTTTATCGCTACAACGTATTTACCGGTTAAGTAGCTTATAAACGCTGCACGCTCCCTAAAGCAAATTAAAGAACTCCTTGCACAGGAAAAAGGACCTCCTTACTAACTGGACTTCATGGCCTAACCTTTTCTTTTACTTTACACATAAAGCAACCACAGAACATCACTCCATAAGCAGTAGTAGATACTTTCGCTTCCTTAGCTGCATCCTTAGCAACAGTTACTGCCTTACTAATGAATGTGGCCCCCTTGCTACTGCTGCCATACCACATTCAGTCCAATTGGCCTAAGGCTTCTCTATAGAATAGACTCTTCCCACTGCTAACTGCTAAGCTAATTCTACTGCCGAGCTAAAGGCTAACGAAAGAACAGCTTCTCACTCGGGTCACTAAACACAAGAAGACCGAGAGGCACGAGCTGGCTTAACCCATTCCCTTACCACCAAGCCCGGATAAGCAGCATATGAAAAGGAAAGGGCTTACGACGAATGCCCTGTTGAGGAAGAGAAGGGGGTTGTTTGCAGGTATTTCATTAGCATAGGACTAGTCGTCAGAGCTAGTAATGAAGATGGCATGAAGATCGGCATATGACTCTTACTCTTCGAGACGATAGCATCTAGAGCAATGGCTAGTGACGGAAGACGATTTGTCCCTCTCTTTGGACTAAGTGAAGACAGTCACTTTCAAGCACTCCCGCTAAAGCTAAAGCAGAAGATGCGGCTTAGCCAGCTGCACTCTTTGATCGAACCGTCTGTTGTAAGAAGAAGGCCTTCATGTACGAAGGAAAACCTATAGCCCCTTCGATTCCGAAAGGCTAAAGACCGGACTTACGACTGTTTAGAGAATTCCATGTAAATTAGGATTTGGCTACGACCTGTGAGTGGTATCTTCTAACTCTTGATTCTTCCTCCTACTATTATTATAGAAACTATGTCATGGTCTTCCCACCTACACGGCCCATGTCTTTGATCTAGCTCCCAAAGCGGGCACACTTAACTCATGAAGACCTTGTGCTGTGGCCTTCCTGTTCGAAAAGAGCTGATACTTACTTTTCCCCGATTCTTATTCCTTTATTCGTTTGGTTGGATTTCCGTCCCGTAGAGTACGAAGGGCGTTCACCGCTGATGCCCGTAGCAATATCTATATCTTTGTTTGAAGCCTATAGCGCTTTCTAACGAAAGTTAGTTCGGGGAGCGGAATAAAAACCTTAATTCATGCAAGTCCCAACTCTGATGTCAGCGGGCGAGAGGGAAGAGTTTTATTCCTTAAGAAAGGGGCGATAAAGGTAAAGATTTGAGGCAGTGACCGAATGACCTAGGAAGAAGCCCGTTTACTAAGAAGTAGAAGTTCACATGCCCTGCAACGGATCTCAAACAAAGCGTGGCTGACAACGGGGCTATCTTTCCAAGAAAGAAAGTATGGCTTACACTTCCTTAGGAAGTAAGAACTGGTGGAAGTGGGCTGGGTAATTTACCACAAGGGCTCAGGCCTAATTGGACTTATTAAGAGTTTTCAGTCACAAAGCAAGCTATTCCTTTCAAGCAAGAAGGACTCGGCTTACTCACCAGGAATGCACCCTAAGGGAGAGTTCCTGGGTCACTCAAAGAAGCTAGTCTAGTAAGGAGATACTTATCAAAGAAAACAAAGAAGCTAGCTATATAAGGAAGCAATCGCGCGCATAGCACTCAAGCAAGGGTGCTGTAGGGAAGAGAGGAGATAGAGCACAGCGCTCAGAAAGAGGCTAAGCTAGGGTTGCTACTGGTTTTGAGGTCATCGATGAACCGGTTACCAGTTCCCGCTCTACCTTTTCGGCTTAGTCACTCTCTCGTCGTTCCGATTAAAGGATTGAACAAGAAGAGTTGCTACGTGTAACATAAAGAAGACTTTGAACCAGGGCTTCCTCTAACAAGAGAAGAAGCCGTTAGTAGTCCAGGTTAGGCTTTCGGTTTAATACCAATCTCCCGCAGAGTAGTGTTAAAACAATAATAGTTGTATGGGCTCAGCCCTAGTTCTTAAGGCGAAGTATCACATGAAAGAGAAAAGTCAACATGAGACTCGAAAGACGCTCGGCGATAAAGAAAAGAAAATGACTCTTTCTTCGGTGGACATGGCGGAGGCTCATGCACTTACACTTAGGAAAGGTTCTGACCTGGCTTTTTCTCTACAGCTATCTTCTGTTTGTATGTATGAAAACAGATTCATCTCAGGTCTTGAAAGCTTTTCATAGTCAAAAGTCGTCTACAGATCGCAGTCTGAGGCCTATTGTTAGTGATGTGCAGCAACTCCTGATGTCCCACCACAGCTGGTCGGTATAAAGGGTGAACAGATTAGCCAATGCTTCGGCCTTTTTTGTTCATAATCAATAGTCGGTGAGTGTAAGCGCGAGCTAGCTATAGGAGTAGACGTAGTCTTTTGCTTTTAATCCAATCCTTCTTCTTAAGCCTTTTAGAGAGCTTTCGGATAGATCGAATGCTTTCATCTTTTCGAAAGTCGACTTCCATATACGCGAAAAGGTGCCAGAAGCACCCGTGCGGGACCGGATAAGCCGATGGCGTGGAAGGCTAGCGAGCACAATTCTCTAAGAGGTTTGTCTCCTGAGGCCGACTCGTAGCACCACTGATGCTGCGTTAGCGGGGGGTTCCGCGAAAGCCCGAAAAAGAGAGTCCGGTAGGAGACGAGCTCCGATGCTATTTACCGTGAAATAGGGCTTCCTTTCAAGATCTGACCCTGCCCTTCCAAAGGAGCAATGCGTAGTCACATCTGTTGGATCAACCTCCGACTTGAAAGACTTGGATGGCGTGCCCGCCTGTTTGTCGCACTACTCGATGGTCTGTATCTATTGACATAGATAGGTGTAGTGTCCCGAGGGCGTGACATCTGCTCGAAGTGGTCTTTTTGCGAGAAGTTCTTTGTCCGGGTTTACCGAAAGGTGTAAAAGCGCAGCCTAGCCTAAGAACTACTTTTAGTGCCCCAAAACAACAATCAGCCCGCTTTAGGGCGAAATCCTGTTCCCGGTTATTCGATCGGACTTTATCGATCTGAATGATGCTTAAAAGCGTCTTTGTCTTAGTTTCGAAGTCTGACTTTCTTTCCGTTGTTGGGTATGAGCACCTGGTCTTAATTGTGAACGAATAATCCGAGCAATATATGTCCCCTAGCTCTGGGGAGGGAAAAAAATTGATTTTCATCAGTATCCCGGGCGGAGGGTGTTTTAGGTGAAAGGTGAATCGGCCCAGAGAACTCTTTCTATTTGGACTAAGGGGCTCGGTTGGATTTCAAAGCAGCAGCCCTCCTACGAAGTATAGGGCACTCGTTCTTGTCAATGGTCACAGCTCGTGCTGTAAGTATAAAAGCCTGGTTTGGCAGGAAGTGCAGTAGGTTTGTTTTGAAGTCCCCGCACGAAAGGTAGCAGCACACACAGTGGAATTCTTGGGCAAAGCAGGACTAAGGGAATGCTTGCCTGTCTCTTCAGCAAGCACAAAGCGGGTGCCATTCTGGTTCGGTGAGGAGTGAGGCATCCATAGTATAAGAATCGGGCAAGCCGTATTTCGTACCCTTGGGAAATAGTCGGCATTCTTCTCCTTCAATGCCAGTGGATAAGTACGCAGGAATGCTCTTTTATCATGTATGTGGATTACTTGGTCGATTACCAGATTGCACTAGTCTCATAGCCATCTCTTTAGCGTCCCGCCATTCCTTCTTGTTAACATAACACAGGAAATCTAACTCATTCTAAGGTAGAGCTCTTAGAGTCATACTTAAAGGCAGTTCCTTAGTTAAAGCAAGGAGAGCAGAAACAGAGGGAAAAAAAACCCATGTTCTTACGCGGGTTGGGAATAAAGGCTACTAAGATCGTCAAGATGTTGATCGGAACACACGACACGACCTAAGTAACCTTAGAAGGAAGGAGGATGCCAATCTTATACAAAAAAGACCGCTATCTAAAGTAACCTGGCAGGGGGCTGCGCTATATCATGGAAGAAGGAGCAAAAAAGCCAGGCATAAAAATGAAATAATTGAGAATCTCCCCGAATTCTTACTTCTCCATCAAGAATCCTGTCTGATTCTCTATCTCGACGGAAGTATTAGCAGAAATTTTTAATGTTCTTTTATCTTGTTTATATATTGGGTTTAGTATTTGGTGGGCTTTGCCCCCGGAGGTCAGTCTCAGTCAGCTTCTAACAACACCAACGGGATTTGAGATTATGGAGGGGCTTAGAAAGACTGTCGAAGTTCTAATTTCTGCTTTGGAAGAAGGCGAAGCAGCAAACATGCCCCCAGAAGCTCTCAATGAAATTGTCGAAGCAGCCGAAAGAGCGAAAAACGAAGAAAGTCGTGAAGCCTTAAGTGACTGAGTGCCCATCCGCTAGGCCTAAGATGGAGGCAGTCTTGATTGGGGCCATAACACTAGCGTTCTTACTTACCTCGTCTCGTCTTTGGTGACAAAACTTCTATCGTCCATCTCCGTCTGTGAAAAGCATTTTATAAGTTTTTTACTTCCTTATCCTCGTCTTAGGAAGATGAAGAGGAACTCTTGACATCGAAAGCAATTCTTAGGAATGAAACATCTGGCGTTGGATCAAAAAGCTAGTGAGAAGTGGTCTCTTTCGGGGATGCTAAAGGGTATTTACCAGGATTTCTGTTCATCCAGAGTAAGCAAAATTTTAATTTTATAATTCTATACTGGCGTAAAGGAAAAGAGTTTCATTTCGGCTATTACATCTATGGGTCAACGAGTTTCTGGAGTCTCTTAAAGAGGGGATCGAAGCAAGGTCCAATCCCATTATTATAAATTATTATATATAATACGATCATCTCACAGATGAAGAAGTGAGCAAGCCTTTCTCCAATGGATTCTAACAGCGCAGACTAGGCATCTTTATCTGATTTCAATTTCTATATTAGTAAAGCCCCTTGTTTCAAGGCTAGGGCTTCCCCAGGAACATGGTTTAATTGCTATTTAAATTTAGCAGCATTGGCCGTAGAATCAAATATTGACGGTGACTGACCACTAGATCTGTCGATCGAGACCTTGGTCTTCCTGCAGTGCTATAGGCTTTTTACTCTCTCTCTCTATGGGCTTCGGGCTAACGCCCTAGATCCTCCAACGGTGAGACTGAGTGTATTACTTTCTCTTAAGACTACAGAGGTACGTAAAGTAGAGGTCCCTCAATTCAACTATCTCTGAATACTCTTCTGGGTGACCAAGACATAGACTAAGATTCCTTTGTATCCGGGCGCTTACCTCGCTTGTTAGGGATCGATGCTTCGCCTCATCCGTGCTCATTGGAAACCTTGACTCTTCAATAGATTCATCTTAACTTAAGAAAAGTGGTACTTTCTGTTTGCCTTCCCGTCTTTTCTCAGCGGATCAGCCACATACTCCGAAGTAACGTTAGTGACGGGAACGTAGCTATCTTTTGGTCAGGTTTTCTGGGGGTTGGTTCCTCTACTAGAATAGGTTCCGAACGCCTCACTTCTCTGACTTTCGGTGCTTATCTTCAATCATAAGATGGTCACCCGCCCTAAGCAACATCGGTTCACCATAGATATCTCGAGAACTTCTCTTCTTGACTAGGATAGCGCTCTTCCTTCTCAAAGATTTGCCTTTTCTTCACTTTTCTTTTCTTAACCCGATGAAAAACTTCCCGCAACACTGCCCATACAAGAAGTTACGAACGGAAGGAACTGACCATAGCATGACTATTCCTACTAAAGGCAAGAGGTGATGTAGCTGAGCTGTCTGTTTTTCCTTGAGCGAGACTTTGTTGTTTTTTATACCCTTATTAAATAAAGGGAAGCGTTAGGAAGTCCTTGGAGGAGAAAGGTCTTAAAGAAGACCTTTCCTTGGCATAATCTTCGAACGGGAAAGTGGGCTGGCTATCGCCCTTGTTTCATCCTAAATTGAGCCCTTTATTATATTATTGTCCGGGGTTGGACTGAGACTGAGTTGGGCAAGGGCCTTTACTTTACTATCTTTTCTTTTGACACGTACGATGTGTAGCCTTTCCATCCTCAATGCCCTATTTGGAATGACAATCGATGTTACTCTCACCGTAATTCCCGTCTGCATCCCCTTCTTTTCTTGCTCCTGGCAGCCTTGAACTTTGCTTGGATAGAGTTGCCTTTAGCTATTCAATGAAACCCGTCCGCCAATCAATCTCCTACTTTTTTTATAAGCCTATCTACTGGCTGGGATTCTCTCTTGTGGTATGCCTTGGGGGATAAAGAGATGCTATCTCGTCTTACGGTCTTATAGCACCTGATCTCTGGCCGAGCCTTTGTTACACGAGTTTGAGCTTTCCCACCGGAAATGCCTTTCTTTTGGCACAGGTTTGTGTTTTTAGGATGCCTTTGTTCGGCCTCTTGGCTTGGTTGGGACTTCACCCAAAAAGGAGTTTATATATGGGCATCCTTCAAGCTTTGATTGGGATTGGACGGATCCCTGTAACAAGAACAAGATGAAGATAAAGCCTTAATGCTCCACCCCGGACTTATTAATAAGAGGATCAAAGCAGTAGATGTCCCAGTGACGTCAACTCAAGAAACATTCGAGGGGGCCTTCTTCACGCTGCACCCTAACACTAACTTTTGTTTCTGTTGCTTGCCACAATCCTTTCTTTGGTTCCAGCGGTTCTCACTAATGCTTTGAGTGCGCTTGATTGATGGCTTGCTGTCTTGACTCGGAGATGAACCCGAAAAGGCTTTCTTTCTTTGGTTTTTCCCTGCTGGCCTATTCGGTTGGAACTCTTATCCTCTTTCTTGCTTGCTTGTTTCCCCCCTCTTCTTTCGTCTATGCTTTGGGTAAAGCGGCTAAATCCTATGGAGAAATTCGCTACGTGAAAGCTAAAAGCTAAGCTAGTCGAATCCTTACTCCTTTCTTATATCCCTCGTCTCCCATAGCCAATGGCTCATTCGCTTCCTGGAGAGCTGGGATAAGACTCAATCAGCCTATTGGTTTGGTTCTTTCGGTTCGTTAGAGTCGCTCAGAGTAAAATCTGTCTCATCTTATTTAATGATTATAAAATGCCTTTCATCAAAGAAAGTCTCTCCCTCACTGTGGTCAGTCTGCTTTTCTGCTCATCAAGCTAATCAGTAGCCTGCCTGACGAGGGCTAGGCAAATTTCCACTGTTAACCAAAGCGCTAATCTCTTCTAAGCCCTTCGCCTGCTAACTCATTAAAGTAAAAAAAGTAAACCGGGTGATAGAATGCTTGAATGCCAGGAATTACTTCCCGAAGTCAAGGACTTAGCGCTGTGATCCGCTAATTCATCTCTTGATCTGGTATTCCGCAAAGGAGGTAGATAGGGGCAGCGAAAGAAGTGTCGAGGGCAGAAGAAAGGGTTTTCAATTCAAGGTTCCCGCTCTTGGAAATTGCCATAGGAAGAAGACATTCATTTTCCAGTGGGGCTAAAGAGATAGGGGGGAAGTGATTGATTAGTTAATGCTCAAGTACAGGCGGAGTTAGCGCAAAGGAAGAAGTGATACGACTGATAAGAGGAGGAGAGGGAATCCCATTCTCTTTTAGGTTACTAAATGGTTCTCTTCGCCGCATGAGACTGAAACGAGTGAACTCCTTCCCTATCATGGAAGTTAGCTCAAACCCTTATCCCTTTTTGCTTGTCTTGACTCGATTATTTAAGAGGGAAAGGAAAGATCACTCCGTCATGCTAAATGCAGCAATTTCTTTATATACGATACCACCAAAGGAAACTTCTTCAACTATGGCAATTCTTGGTCCCAGCTAAACAAGATAAAGAGCATCTATCCTAGCAGCGGTAATGCCGATTCCAAGACCTGGTTCAAGCTTTCAAGCAGAAAGGCTGACGGGATGTATAATAGGATGATAGCACCTGATTAGCAAGAAAAGCTTTCCCTGCTCTGCTCCTAGCAATGATCGTCTAGAGCTATGTCTTCACTGACCGGCACGGAAGCCCGTCCGCATCAACCCCGATTTCTTTAATAAACTGGCATGAAAATGTGACAGTTGATCATGTTTTCCCGTCTTTTTTGCTTAATCTTAGGTCAATCAGTCCCGTCATTCCTCAACGAGCTGATTCGATTCCTCGTTCAGCTAGCCCCTTATTACGCCTGTGCTATCAAAAAGAAGGAGCTATTTTCCTGGTAGGCTAAGCCAAAAAGAAAGAAAGAGAAGGAGCCAAGACCGGGTGAAGTAGATCGCCTTTAGTGCGTGCTGCCTGAAGGCAGGTTAGGTTGGTCTCTTTCCATCCGGGATTTCCTCTGCTGTCTGTAAGTCAGTAGTTTGGTTTCAATCGGCTGGTTTTAAAAGCGCGCTATGATATTTGAGTGATTCCCGTCGAGGAAAGGACAAGAGAGGGTAGACGCGAAGCATGTCAACGCGAATCGAAATGTAATTCTATTAATTTAATAAGGTGTAGATCCATCCCGTGGATTGGCTAGAAGATGGATTCCGTCTGTCTGAGGAACCCCGCCCTGAAGGTGGTTTAGACTCTCTGTCAGACTTGTAACTTTACTAAAATATGCAAGCGTGGGCGAACTTTCTTGTTTTTGAGGCCAATGGGTTTGGCTGTAAGCTCCGCCCCGGTACTCCAAATCTTGAAATCAGGACGATGAGTGGGATATATAGGTGCGTGCATCATAGCAGGGGTTAGATGAAGTCGAACCTTGCTGTCTTGCGGATCCTGTTTTCGGGTTGGTATCTTCATCTTTCTTCTCTTTCATTGTCCAAACCGGGACCCTTCTTCCTTGTCTCTAATCTAACGTAAGGGCTAACCTTTCTTTCGAGATGCGAAAAGGAAAGAATGCGTCAGACTAGTCGGATTGATAATGATAGAGGGCGATGGCATTGGGTATTTGCTATTGCCAGATGATCTCCTTCGCTCGCTCGGTCCTTACCTTATATAGTAGAGTAGGAGAGACCAACGAAATCCTTTTGAAGTGTTTTAAGATACCCATTTCGGAAAGGTGACTATCCGCCGGGAGACTGCTCAGTTAGGCTGGGAAGCGACTCCCATAGTGCGAAGAGATGGTGCTATCGTATACTTTCGAATGCTTGCTCTGAGTCTTCGTTCTAGGTTAGGGTGACTTTCACTCGCTTTCGAGAACCTAATCTCTTTCATGGTGAAAATAGCCCTGATCGACGGTGCGCAAGGAGTCACTCGTGGCACACTGACTATATTCCAACTTCTCTGCATCAATGCACTCACTACCTTTTAGCCAAGGAAAGCAAGTCAAGCAGTCTTTTCAAGAAGAAAGTCACACCGCTACTACTATTCCAACAGCTATCGATTCTCACCCGAGGGGAAAATAACTACCTTTAGAGTAGAGCTAACTGCTGCAGTTACGCCTCCAACAGATGAAATCGCACCGTCGTCTTCCCAAGAACCTGAATGTTTTTCGTAAACAGGAAAAGAAAGAAAGGACCTCTACTGCAATCCCACTCCACTGGCTGTTCTTCCTCCCGTTCTTCCCCCGCTCTGGAACGAAATTCGAATAGAACCAGTTCTAGTGAGCAACGAAACGGATTTCATCACGGTTCAGAAACCTTCTTTCAAGTTGGCTATGCGCCCGGATCTTGACCACCTTAAGCCAAGTCGATAGAAAGAAGGTCAAAGACCTAGAATTTCTTTTTCTCCACGGCTTCACGCTTTCGAAGCTTCGGCTTGACCGCCTGCTCAATCAAAACCGGGACTTTCTGCAATCAGTTCCCATTCACCCTTGCCTACATCGCAAGAAAAAAAGAAAAAAAAAAGTATTCTCCCTTTAGAAATGCGGTTACTTGAAGCAGCCACATATAGCGTATATAAGAGAACTGCTGCGGTCCCCATAAAAGAAGAAAGGTCTTTGCGGATCGTACCGTAGAAAGCGACTTGAATCACCTAGTTGTTTGTCTTTTTTGTCGAGATTGGCTTTGTGTTCCGTGTACGGAGGTTAAGATACAAGATAGAAAAGAATGCATTGCATTGAGATGCCAAAGAGAAAAAAAGTCCCCTACACATAGTGGACTTTTCCTTTGGTGGTCTCCCCCTGTAACTAGAAATATCATAAGAGAAGAAAGTAGCGAAAGGTATGCCACATAGGCTAGCCCTCCTCGCTTGCATGCCTTGTGGAAAAGTAGACTGAAAAATGGTGTATAAAGAAGAGTCACGCTCTTGAAGCCCTAAGAGATAGGCTTAATCGGTTCGAATACGAAGAAGGGCTTTTTTTTTTCCGGTATGCCGCTCCGCGAGCAAGGAGTGCCACGCACGAGCGGAGCGAATGACAAAAAAAACTCAAAAGATGAAACACTCAATTATTTCTAAAAAAAGAATTTTGCCTCTTATCGGTGGTTCTGTAGCAGGTTTTTTCGGACGTTTTCTAGGATCAGAAGGAACGACCACAAGTGTAACTATCGTGCTTTTAGGGATGCTAATTTTCGGCTTGATCTTTCTTTTTCGTCTTTATTGTACGAATAAGAAAACAAAGCCTGGCTTTCGACTTTTTTTTATGTATTCTATTTTGTATGTAGTTCTTTGTTTTTATTCCAATCTTGTTTGCCTCCAGTTACTTTCATCCTTGGGGATGGGGACCCTTCTACCCTTTTTTTTTGGGAAATGATGCCTTCCAATTCTGGTTCCGTCCCATCAAGTACGCGGTGACCCCCAAGCGGGGATCACAATTTTGAGGGCTCCGAGCCCTGGGGGAGCGGTGGAAGTCTTTAACATTCCTGACAGCCCGACTTCCGTCTCTCCGACTCCACAAAACCTAAATCCCTCAATCGAGGAGGGGGACGAGGTGGAAGTAGGTCGCAACATTCTCCCTTTGGCGACCGAAGGGCGCAAGGAGCATTCCGAGGGTTCGAAACAACCCTTTTTCATTCCTGAAATTCCCCCGTACCGCGTAAAAGATCCCGAGGTGCAACCCACTGAGGACGTTCTTCCTTCTGAAAAAAGTCTTCTTTATGAAGAATATATCCTCAGGGTTATAGGGGACTTTCGTGCCATTTATGAGGATGCTTTTGGGAAACCCGTCCCAAGTTATAAAAGATGTAAAAAAAGCATCTCTCTGCGAGCTTCCACTTTTTACGACCTTATCGACTTGCATAGTGGACTTGTTAAAAAGGGGCCAGATGGCAAAGGGGGCTCCGAGAGTTCGGTTTTTCAAGACCTCGTACGTCTAATCCAAGAAGACAAAGGAGCAGGATTTAGCTAAAGCTAAAGCTTTACCTTTTCCGCTCTGAGTCTTCAGGCTGCATTCTCCCTAAATGACATAGCCTTCCTGACGTACTGGAGTTATAACATTTGAATTTCTCATACCTATCTCTTTGATCATGGGCTATCAAGATACACTCATACCCACCTAAGAAAGGTGGGATTCTATCTCCCACCAGACTGCCTATCCAGATTACCATACTCACTAAGAGACTTGATTGCTTCCTATCCATTTCTTGCTTGTTCTTTTTCTACATTTGCTTCCTCCGCACTCAATGAACAATCCTTTGCGGGATTACCTGTTGATTGCGGTGTGCTTGTCTTGGTTGATTTCGCATATCTCTTTCTTGTTCTTGGGCAAGCTGCTCTTGCTCAAGTGGAATCAGTTGCAGTTGGCATATATAAATAAGTAGAAGATCCTGTCTTCTTTTATTAAGGAATTTCGTTAGAGGAATCCCCTGGCCTTAGCTCATCTAGCCGTAGCTCATTGGGCGGATTGCTTTTCATAGCCAAAGTCTTTTGAAAGAGAAGAATCGACATTCTTGGATTAGGCTGGTGCTATCTCTTATTTAAGAGAAATAATAAGGAGAAAGGCTGCCTTAGGTTTAGGAGTTTATAAGAGTTCTCTGCTTTCATAGTGTCGTAGCCTTGGTGCCTAGCCTTCTGCTTCTGATCCCGGAATCATAATTTCAGAATTCAAGCAGTCTGTCCGTTCTACTAGTTTGAACGTGGGCTATTTAGAAATGAACCTCCTCGCCTAGAAGTAGAAGAACTCTTAACGGCACGAAGCTTTGTAAGTGCCTGCCTTGCTTCTTCGACGAGAATCAAAGTAAACTTTCTCTGTTCACGACTCTGGTCTTGGTGGTAGGTCGCTAAGAAGTGTTGAATCTGTGGCTTAGTCTTAGTGGTGGGGCGTAGGGGAAGACAGGACAGGAGATTTTTAGAAGAAAAGCCTTAGTCCTCTCCTGTAAGTCGAGAACTTCGTACCTCGCCGCTTGGTGGTTCCCTTAACAAGTAAAGAAAAAGGCTACGTATGGCTGGCGTACAAGTCAGGATGGTAGTGAAGAATATGTTAATATTAAGTTTCCAAAGTTACATCTTTTTTCCAAGGTCAAGTTAGGATGGCATGGTGCAGGGCTTAGCACCTGTCCTTACTCTGGTATGCTTTAGCAAAGCTAACGGGAGGATCAGTCCCAGGATTCCCCTGGTAGGGCATCAAGGACATACCAGGGCTCAATCTAGGCTGCCAGCCAAAGATGGATTGAAGGGCTTGTCAGGGAGCTTCATAAGGAATTGTAGGATCCCCTAGCTCGAAATACTGCTGCCAACCAGGATTCAAGGGGAAGATAGTCGCGAGGAAATCTGATTCCATAGTCAAGGCTGAGACAAATTCTGTGTTTACTTCGCGAGAGTCTTAGCTCGACATTGTCAAGCCATACTATCTACCCAAATGGATTTGAAACTGACATTCTATCCTATATATATCCGATATAAGGTTTGCACTTCCGCTTATGGTAACCAAACTCTTTCCCGGCAAGAAGATCCAACATTTCCTTCGGGCAAGTTCAGCTATAGTTGGGAAAGGAACGGACCACAAGCTTCGCGCTCTGCCTCTCTTTTTATGCCCTATGTTCTTTTCCCGAGAAAAGCAGCCCTCTATTCTGATGATGCGGATGGGAACGCTTTAGTGTCTGTTTAATAGGTTGGAATTTCCTACCCACTCCCACAAGTTCGCTAACGCTCACCTTGTAAACCCTCGGTTTCTTTGCTTCTATCTGCCTGTTTTTCACTCGTTCGATATGGTATACTTTTTATTCTTCGGATTTAAAGTGAGATGGTGAGGTGAGAGTCTTTTCCTAACCCGAAAGCAAGGGAAGGGTCAGAGACTGTACCGCTTTTCAGATGCAAATAGGTGCCCCTTTGGCTGCTCCTCTGATTCCGAAAAAAGAAAAGACTAACCGGAAAGAGAAAAGAATACGGGTCGTGTCTTCGTTCGGGTGCTAAGCCCGAAAGCTCTTTTAGTCTTATTTTTATGCCATTATTGAATGCAGGGTTTTAGCTCACTCTTGCTTCTTTGGATGCCAATGCGTCTCTTGTTTCAGCTGATTCTCCGGTTGCGTCTGAAACTGCGGATTCTCCTTTTGCTACGGATGAAGATTTGAATACAGGGCATTTTTCTACCATAAAAACGAGGGTTTATGACCCCAACCGGCCAGAAATGATGAGGCTAGAGTTATGAATTTACGCTTGAAGATCGGTTTTCTCAAGGGAATCTTTCATGCAGTCTGAAATCCTTGGTATATCCAGAGTGTACCAGAGCGAGCACTAAAGTAAAGCAAGTAAAGTGTACGAACCTAACGAATGAAGTAATAGCGACCAGCGAGCTATTGGTTGCCTTTCTTACATGACGGGCAAGGCGTCTTCCTTTCCTCAAGCGCTCGGGCTCTTCTTTCATTCCGAATTCGAATCTGGTTTCAATAGGTGAGACTGAATTTGAGATTCATAAACTAACTTACCCGTTGAAACACAGGAGCGAAATGGATAGAATTCATTAACGTAGCTATCATACGACGGGACTCAAGCTTTAAGTGAGAGGGGTGCCCTTACGTTACGGCGTTTAGCAAATTCAAAGCAACCTGTTTTCGATATCTCGGACTGATCCTTATATAGACGAACATATACGCTAGCCACGAGCTGTAGTAAGCAAGAGGTTGACCAGTGTGAAAAGTCAAACTTGATCCCATCCGATTAGGTGAAGCTCCCTTGTACAGAAGCTGGAACCTCGCCTACCTTAGGGACCAGGTCATCCATGCGGCCGCAAAATCATAGCCGAAGATCGCACCCTCTTTCTGATAAGCCCAGCGGCCTTTGGGGATATAGGAGCTTTGCCTGGCGAAACCCCATGCTTTGAGAGTTCTTTTCTGCCAGCACTTTCTCTACCCGGGAGTCACTTCAGTACCTAGGACTACTGTCCCAGGATGCCAAAGGTATGATCCATACATTGAAAGTGTCAACGTTGACTCACAAGCGAAGCGCCACCCTCACCGGGTCAATCCGGATAAAGGCAACTGCTTCTGTAGGTAACGAGTCAAATAAAGATTTGGATTAATAGAGTCGTGAACCAACGAGTTCAGTCGTGTTGCGTCACGAGTCTACAAGCCTGCGCAGGTCCTCTCTGATCAACTCGTGAGTCCTCTATAGCAGCCTGTTGAGATCTGCCGTGGCTTTCCTTGTTGCTGATCGGGGCTCCCATCGTGAGACCCACAAGCTTATTTCTTCTCAGATCTGACGTGATGTCGCAATCAAATGGGCCAAGTTGATAGTCTCACGGATTGCCTCTATGCAAAAATGTTAAAGAGAAAAAGAAGAATGAGCTCAACCAACCTATTTTCATAATAAAAAGTAGATGTGCAAACCCCTTCGTCGTAAGGTAAGCAAGTAAACTACCTTGAATTTCAAGCTTTCATTCATCAAGCTTACCAGCACCCGCGGATGTCCTATTTCGTATTCATTCGACCTAAGGCAAAAGAGAAGTCATACAAAGAAAGGTTCTTTCATGCAATGCATAACGGGCGGGCCTCCTATGGATTCCTCCAACTCAATGAATGAAGGGAAGAGTAATAGGAATTTATTCTATATGAAGATTCAAACAAAAAGGAAAAGGGTCAAACCATATCTTACTGAATAATCTGACTGAATGAGGATCAGAGAGCTCTTTATGTGGTCTCACTTTACCACCATCTGAAATGCGCGAAACTTCGATTGGTGGAAGCCAGTCCATGAAGATTCTCCCTTTTCTTACGTGCAATTCTCCTCTTTCGGTAAGCAAAAAGTATCTAAGCAAATGAACATTTCTCTAAGCTTATCCTGTAGCTTATACGTCGTTTGAAAGCTGCTTCAAGGATCCAACGAATAGCTAAGGTTTGTTGACGATCCCTGGCTACAATCCCAGGGACATCATAAATAGTACCTGCTACTCCTACTTTTTCCACTTCGCATATGGGCTTTATATTCTCTACGGCGTCAACCATAAGTTTGATTACATCGCGTTCAGTTTGAGCTGGGAAGTGAACTAGGTTTTGCTATTCCTTCTCGAGCTTCTATTTCATCCCTTAAAGGAGATTCGGGAAAAGATGGAATAGGAAGACGTGTTTCCAGAACAAACAAGATACGGGTTGAGAAGGGGAAGTTAGCAAAGTTAGACAAGATTGGAATGGGCATAGGAACATGTATTGATGTACCAGATCGGCTAATGCTCCCAGGTTGATGCGATGTATTCCACCAGTTGACTGAAGACTTGATTATTGGTATATCGATCGGTCCAGCACGGATTGAAATAGGAGCCGGTTCGACAGGAAGCTTTTGAAAACGCAGTGCACCCAGGTAAATAAGAAACGAGATGAATACAGAGGTTAAACGAGCATCCCACACCCAAAAGGTGCCCCACATAGGTCTTCCCCGAAACCCCCCAGTAACTAAGGTAAACAACGTAAAAAAAGCACCCATTTCTGTACCGGTTCCGGAAGAGCGAAGAAAAAGGGGATGTTTTGTTAATAGGAACAAGAAAGTGTTTATAGCCGTAGCGATATAAACAAGAATACTCATCCGAGCCGCAGGAACATGTACATACAGAATACGAGAATTTCCACCTTGTTGAAGATCTAATGGTGCTACCCGAAGACTTAAATGAATAGCCATCGCTGTTAAGAACAACCGAGATCCAATGAAAATTTGCGCGTAGCTTCTGGTCTTTGACATCAAAAAAGAAGGTTGTAATAACGAAAGGGACATGTGAGAATTTGGTCCTAGCTAGTGGAACAAGAAAGACATAGATCTATATTCAATACGCAATCAAAGGATTTCTCCCAACGAATAATTCCCCTTGCTTTGTTTTCGCTCCGCTCGTGCGTGGCACTCCTTGCTCGCGGAGCGGCATACCGAAAAAAGAAAGGTTTTGAAAAAGCCAAAATGAATAACAAAATTTTCTCGTTCTCGTCTTATAGAAAAAGTGAAATCGGTTGTTAAGGATGAGTTGCTTGCTAAATTGCTGTCTTCCTTTTGTGATCTCCCAATTTTAGATAGTTCCGGTAAAGATTGGTCTGTAAAGACAGGAATTCCCCCCGTTGTCTTCATATCTTCTATTCAAAAAAATCTCTTTCTCGACGACCTGGATCGCGAGGTTGAAGTACGGTTCCCTAACCTTCAATATGCCCGCTTTCTAGCACTTCTAGCTTTGAAAAGAGGGGTGGTGCTGCTTTTCGACGAGAAAGATATTGATTCAATCCTCTTTCCGTAAAGTAAGGCAAGGAACTTCAATGCTGGAGGAAGGTTTGAAGGACAACTGCTATTGAATCAAGTGCGGGTATTGATGACTTTTCCGAGACTAGGAAAATTGGCTTCTTTCTTCCCTATCTGTCTTAGGAATAGGACTGGACATAACCCGATGTTAGAGTTCCGTGCTTAAATCCCTAGTTTGAAAGGGATGGTAATTTAGTTCCGAAAGAAATGCTCAATGTGAGAAATTGTAGACAAAGTCTCATACATATGTGCACATCGTGAGAACACTTATTCATTTGTTTGTGCTCCTACACCGGCTTGATAAACTTCTATTTTACAATGAGATCAGA